TTTATAAAATAATAAAAATCTCAAAATATTTAATTCTATTTTTTTCTTATTTCTTATTATTTCTTTTTTCTTATTTCTTATTAATTTAATAAAAAAATAAAGTAAAAGCGGGTAGCGGGAATCGAACCCGCATCGTTAGCTTGGAAGGCTAGGGGTTATAGTCGACGTTGATTCATCATTTTTAACGTCTCTAATTCAAAACTGAACGTGAAACTTTGGTTTCATTCGGCTCCTTTATGGAAGATGTATAAATTCCTATATTAAGACATGAACGAAAAAAAAAATTCCACCCATAACATCTATGTCAGCTTTTCTGTCTGAATGTATTCAGAACAACCCGCTTTCTAGATGATCCCTATAGAAAAGAGGGGGATTATATTATAACAACCTTTCTAGTTACTTCGTTCTCTATTTCTATGTGAGAGAATCCTTAGGAAAAGCATTTTGTTTCTACCGAGCTAAAACAATTTGTCGATGTCTCTAGTAAACCAAAGTCATTGTTTAATAGCCATTTTGCTTCAATTTCCGTAATACAAATTCCAAATTAAAGATTTAGTTACGATTAGAAAGCCACTTTCTATCTTTATCCATGGACCCTTTACTCATACTTATTCAATTAGAAGTATTGATCTAATTAAAAAAAAAATTATGTTTCGTAATCTCATAATCCAATTTTTCAATTTTTAATTGATTCTTGGATACAAATCACGAGAATGTATATTCTTCCTCGAATTTTTCATTGAGAGGTAAAGGATTAAATCCTTTTAAGAAATAAAGTTTTTGGTCGGAATGAAATATTAATCAAACCGAAAGACCCCTTAACTATATAAAGGATTATAGAACGAATCACACTTTTACCACTAAACTATACCCGCTACAATCCGATTATTGTATATAAATGAACCTTTTGTCGAACAAGAAAATGGGTCGTAATAAAAAGTGAAAAGAGTAAAAAGAAAGGATAGGATCATAAAATAATCATGAAAATTAGAGCGTTTACGTGTTGTATCAGAGAACCCAATGAGATTCGGAAAAGAGAATTCATTAAATTTCAATAACTAAAACTAAATAACAAGTGTTTTTTTGCCGGAGGTTTTTGACCTAGACGTCTCGACAAAACTACTTAAGCCATAACATACATGAAAATGTATTGTGCAAGAATCCACAGTTCCCTTTTTGTTATTTATTTACTTTACTAAAATAAAAGGAATAAAGAAAATAAAGAATAAATATAAAAAATTAAGATAAGAAACGACACTTTGATTCGATATCATTTGATTCTATATCATAGAAATCAAAAGAGTTTTTATTTTTCCAATCGTAATAACAAGCAAGTATTTTAGTTTTCAAATAAAAAAAAAATTATTTATGATTCGTTGGAACAATAAATGGCGGGCCCGGCCTGGTCAGTACTTAGCCGGGCCGTGGAACTAAAAAGCACTCTCGGATGAAAAAAAAATATTATGAAGGGCTCTTTCAATCCTTATTTTTTATAATGTAACATAGTATTATCCTTTTTCAATTGGGAGGAGAGATGGCTGAGTGGACTAAAGCGTCGGATTGCTAATCCGTTGTACGAGTTTTTCGTACCGAGGGTTCGAATCCCTCTCTTTCCGTTTTTGTTGATGACTTGGTATTTTCTTTCGAATTTTTCGCGAGCTCTTTTTATTTTTAATAGTTAAAAATGTGTAATAGATAAAATCCTACTAAGAACATTTTAAAATCAAGCAAGGAAAACCTTATCTTTTATTCTTCACGTCCAGGATTACGTCCTGGATCATTAGACAGGAATCCGAAAATAAAGAGAGAAACAAAGAATATCACTACCGTGTAAACAAATAGTTTGAGAGTAAGCATTACATAATCTCCAAGATTTTTTTTAGTAAAAAAGAGAATAGATTCTCCGTTTTTATACCGCATACCCTACTATTTTGATTTTTTATTTTGACACCAAGAAATAAAGTGGGGTGATCCAGATTTTTTGCGGTTGTACAAGAATTTCAATATTTGAATTGAGGGTGTAAGACTTATCTGATCTTATCAATTCTTTTCTTTGAATTTTTTTTTTTTTCAATAAATCATGAATTTGTCTAGACATTATTAAATTAAAGATATCATCGAAAACTTACAGCAGCTTGCCAAACAAAGGCTAAGAGAAAAAAAAACAGGGGTATTACTGGCATAACATCTACGATTGGATTTAAAAAAGCGTAGGCCTCGGGCAATTTGGCGACGAAAAAACTACTTGAATAAAGAGCAGAATTAAGACAGATACAGATCAAACTAAATATATTAAGCATAACAAACATTTTGTTCTTGAGGATAATTGTATTTTATTTATTTTGATTGAAATAAATTGAGTTTTTTATTATTTTTTTTTTATTATTTTATTATTATAAATATGTTATTATTCATAGAAAAGAAAAATGAATAAAAAGAAAATAAGATAGACCAAAAAACTTTCTTTGATTTGAACTCACCCAATCAAAAATCCTTCAATTCTCAAATCAAAAGAGAATAGAATAAACCATACTTTCATACAATATCTTAATTGAATTATATGTAATGATCAATAAATTCTGTTTAATTCTACGTCTACATGTATAAAAATTCTAGTAATATATTTTATAGATAATAGATATTTAGACTTGAGTTGACGAACAACCAGTAACAATATTAGTGTTTATTAGTGTCGACTAGAAATGGGGCGTGGCCAAGTGGTAAGGCAACGGGTTTTGGTCCCGCTATTCGGAGGTTCGAATCCTTCCGTCCCAGAACATACCTGACCCACGATCATTTTATTAATCTATAATTTTTTTATTTTTTATTTATAATAAAAAATAAAATATATATCTATATCATAATCTATATCATAATAAAATATATCAAAATAAAGATTGTCTTTTCGACCAGTCTTCCGTTTAGGAGTATAATATTGTTATAGAATGTGATTCTTAGATTTCTTTTTTTTTTTTTTTATTAATCATATCTTTTTCACAAATTTAATCGAGTTCAAATAACACGCATATGAAACGAAATTTGGATTTGTTAAATATTACTGATTTTACAATATGAAATATGAAAAAATAACAACCTAAATCTTCAATCTTTCCTTACATCAGTCTTTTTTTTTTTATTAATCATTGATGGTTTAATCCAATATGGATTTATCTTTCTCTTAATGATGATAAAAAGCGAATGGTACTTACTGTAAAACCTTATGCAAATAATGATATAGGGTAGGAAACTATTCAATCAATTAAATCTTTTTAATGATTTCTTATGAGTTCTTGGTACTCTAAGAAGTGTGAAATTGTTGAATTTATCCTATCACGTTACTTGAAGATAGAGATTCAAAATAACTTGTTTATTCGTGTTTATTTATTCATGTTATGTTAGTTATAATAAAAAAAAATTATAAACAATGGGGTTAAATTGATTGAATTCTTGTTGAGACTTCGTCATACATTATCCATTCTTCATATAGAAGAAAAAAGTATAGATTATTATGTACCGGCCGAACCGATGATTATTCACGATTCCATAATTGAATCAATTACATACTGGTTCCAAACTGAAGGAATGTTATGGTAAAACTTCGTTTAAAACGATGTGGCAGAAAGCAACGTGCGACTTGAAGGACATGATCAGCTGTGGATTCTTACATCCACCACTTTTTTATATTATATAGGAACGAAAGTGCTCTTGGCTCGACATCATTTGTTCTGTTCCACTGGAACCCTCATTTTTGAGAGTGTTGCCATGTAAATAGTACACGATGGAGCTCGAGTAGAACGTATTGATTAATTTCTCAAGGGCAAGAATCTAAGGTTAGTATCGATCAATAAATTGGAACAACTTCGTAAGTATATTTTAGATATATAAATCTAAAGGATCCAATTCGATAAAATTTTAAAGTTAATTTTGTTGGAATTGGTAAAACTCTTTTGATCAAATCAAAAGTAAAGTGTATTACGTAGGAATCAACCATTCATACGATTCTTTGATAGAAAGAAATCACAAAAAATGGTATGTTGCTGCCGTTTTGAAACGATTTAAAGATCACCGAAGTAATGTCTAAACCCAATGATTCAAGGCAAAGATAAAGATCCTGGAACAAGGAAATACCGTTTTCAATTGTCTCAACAACCAGATCATATTTAAGAATCAAAATAGATTCTAATTAAGAATCAAAATAGATTCTAAAGGAGACAGACAAAAAGGGTTAGAGACCACTCAATAAATTTAATACCTAAAAGGTTTCTTTTGAGTTATTTGAGAGTTATTCAACTTGAGTTATGAGGATACAAATAATTTTTTTTTTTTTGGGGGGGGGGGAAGACTAAGAAAAAGTATTTAAACTAAAATCAATAATATAATGAATTTGATGATTTTATGGATCTATTTGATATTATGATTCTATACATAGACATAATTTAGAATTTTCTCGAGCCGTACGAGGAGAAAACTTCTTATACGTTTCTAGGGGGGGGGGGAGTATTGTTCATCTATCCCAATGAGCCATTTATCGAATCGTTGCAATTGATGTTCGATCCCGACGAGAGGGAAGAGATCTTCGTAAAGTGGGTTTTTATGACCCGATAAAGAATCAAATCTATTTAAATGTTCCTGCTATTCTATATTTCCTTGAAAAAGGTGCTCAACCTACAGGAACTGTTCATGATATTTCAAAAAGGGCGGGGGTTTTTACGGAACTTCGCCCTAATCAACAAATAAAATTCAATTAATGAAATAAAAAAATGTGGATGATTTGTATATAGCCTTGTATAACCTTTTTGTTTCTTTGCTATTTCCTCTTTTGTTCTATTTATATCATACTAAATTTATTATTGTTACTATAAAAGAGTGTCTTTTATAACGACAAAAATCTATTTATATTTTATTGATATAAATTTTATTGATATATATAAAATAGATAGAAAAAGATTAAGTGAATAAATAAATGAAGTAATCGGGTCTATAAATATAAAATTTTGAGA